GTAAGCGCTATAGCCTGTTTCCAATACTCAGCAGCTTGATCAAACCACGCCTCCGCAATTTCAGAATCACCCTGTAGAATGGCCTGTTCTCCGCGGTTGGAATAGGTGGTTCAATTCCTTCCCTTAGAACCGTACTTGAGAGTTTCCTACCTCATACGGCTCAGCAATCAATTCTTTTTTCGGTATCATCTTATATTTACCCTATTCCCCTAGACTAACTGAATTCCATTTATGAGAAATAAATCCCATTTTTCTTGGATTAACCAGAAAAAATTAATTACATAAGTTTAAAATTCTAATTGTGATCAATAATTAGTTTTATCTTTTTTCCCACCTTAAGAAAAATGAAACATAGATATCCCCTATATCGTTATAATTTTCCGAAAGGTAACTATCTCGGTTTCATATATGAAATTTATATAGAATCTTTGAAAAAGACTTTCTTCCATAAGAAAAAAGAACTTACTATCTTTGGGATCTGATGCTACACCGCTGCTCAATACTTTAGTGGATCGACTCTATTACATAAGTTGATTCCTAACTTTATATATCATTTCATGACATAAGTAAGCAGTTTTTAACTGTATCGACCCAAAAGCTCGCTAATTGATCTTTACGATGCTTTTTTTATCAATTTGATTCTTTATCCATAGAATATAGTATGTAGACTTTATCTATTTATTTCCTTTTTTGTTATCATGAGGTTTCTTTCCTTGCTACAGCTGGTAAAAATCGTTGCTTTGAACGATGCATATGTAGAAAGCCTTTTTTTTCTAGTATTGACTAGTTAATTTTATCTTTTTTCTTTCTTTCTATAGTGGAGATAGTCGCACGTAATGACAGATCACGGCCATATTATTAAAAGCTTGTGGTAAGAATGGGTTTCGTTCTAATGCCCGGAAATAGTATTCCAAAGCCTTTGTATGCTCCCCGTTGCTTGTGTGTATAAGGCCTATATTATAAAGTATATAACTTCTATCATAGGGATCAATTTCTGATCGCGTAGCTTCATAATAATTCTGTAAAGCTTCCGCATAATTTCCTTCGGATTGAGCTGACATCCGTTACGGTCGTTCATTTATTTTATTCAAAAAATCTCCGCTCCAGAACCGTACGTGAGATTTTCATCTCATACGGCTCCTCCCTTCTGTGCATAGTAGTAAGGGGAATAAGTCATGGAATCTAAATTTCACTATTCTCATTATGAACTGACAGGAGCTGGTATTTTTACAAGAAATCTCTAGCTAGCCTTCCCGCAAGAGGTTTTTTTAAGACCTATCATATTAGTACTAGATAGAAATGGTAACTCCAACGATTTCTTTGTCCTCAACGCTTACTATTTCCAGGAATTAGTCACTTCAACAATCTTTGATGGTTATACGAGTATCCAAAGTACGAGCGAGATGGATGTTTGTTGTCCCAACCATTCTTGTTAGCCCCGATACCGATAAGGAAAAGGGTAATTTTTACCAAAGTTTTTGTGTTGTTGATTCCTAGTGTAGTGCTTCTTCCCCTATGCCGCCTATTGGTACTAGTGGAGTAGGATTGACCTGCAATACAGAACCTATAGGTATAACCTTTCGTTTAATACTAAAATCGACACTAAAGGTATCTGAGGCTGGATCAATCGAGGATACACGACAGAAGGAATTGTTCTATCTCCAAACTTTACCTTCACTAAGCGTAACTTTATTTCAATAATTTGGTTCTTTATATTCCGAACTGCGTCTTTTTCTCGTAAGACTTCGTTGAGGGCTAAAAAAATAAGAACAAAAAATCAAATCACACCATCTCTATAATAGGTAAATGCTTTTTTTTCTCCTGAAGTTGTCGGAATTATTCGTAATAAAATATTAGCTATAATTGAGGAGGTCTTATCAATAAAATTTCCATTTATCCGAGATCTAGGCATAATTAGTAATCCATTCTATAATTCTTCTCATTACCCTCTCGGGGAAAATGATCCCACAAAAAGGAATTGTAGAGTACAAAATAACATAAAAACAGAAAAATTCTTGTGTACCTTCTGTTCAAATTTTACCTTTTTTTGACAAAGAAAGATGGGAGACTTTTGAATCAGATTGAATTTTCTAAAATATCAATTTTGTAGTATACAAATGCACGGAACTATTACTATTTCATCTAAGTTAGATAACCAAGGACTTTATTTTACTATGGATTCTTATAACTCGAATCCAATAACTCAATAAATTTAGATTTGGTTATGACCCAAAAAGGAAAAGGATGACTAATGATTATACAATTGAATGAAATGTCATAGAAAAATTCATGGTATGATTCATAAATTTATAATAGGGTAGATGGATGATAAGAGAGGTTGTTTATAAATATGGAATTGGAAAAGAAACTTTTTTTCCTATGGACTCACTATTCACTCGGTTTCTGGTCAATAATAGGATTATATAGGAAAGATGGCCGAGTGGTTGAAGGCGTAGCACTGGAACTGCTATGTAGGCTTTTTGTTTACCGAGGGTTCGAA